GGGGGCATGCGAAAAATGATAATAGATCCCGTCGTTAATAATTAATTAAAAAATAAAAAAATATAGATGCTTATCGTTCATTAATGAGAGGTGAATCTTATGATACAGAAGAGAAAGGTGAAGAAATATACAGAAGTATACACTTTAGGTCAACATATATGTATGTCTGCTCACAAAGCGAGAAGAGTAATTGATCAAATTCGTGGGCGGTCCTATGAAGAAACACTTATGATACTAGAACTTATGCCTTATCGAGCATGTTATGCCATTTTAAAATTGGTTTATTCTGCAGCAGCAAATGCTAATCACAATAAGGGTTTGAACGAAACAAGTTTAATCATTAGTAAAGCCGAAGTCAACGAGGGCACAACTGTGAAAAAATTAAAGCCCCGGGCTCGAGGACGGGGTTATCCTATAAAAAGATCCACTTGTCATATAACTATTGTATTGAAAGATATATCTTTAGATGAAGAGGAAGAAATAGATAAAAGGAAATTCTATAAATTAGAGCTGAGGAATACTTAAAGGAAGAATATTTTATATTATAAAAAATACAAATACGCTATATTATGTTATGCTTAAAAAAAATCGAATGAATAAAAAAAAAATACAAACAGATGTCACGTTTCACGATATATATAGTAGTGGGGGATTATGGGACAAAAAATAAATCCACTTGGTTTCAGACTTGGTGCAACCCAAGGTCATCATTCTCTTTGGTTTGCACAACCAAAAAATTATTCAAAGGATCTACAAGAAGATCAAAAAATACGAGATTGTATCAAAAATTATGTGCAAAATAATATGAAAATATCCTCTAATGTAGAGGGAATTGCACGTATAGAGATTCAAAAAAGAATTGATTTGATTCAGGTCATAATCTATATGGGATTCCCCAAGTTATTAATAGAAGACAGGACTCGAAGAATCGAAGAATTACAGACGCATGTACAAAAAGAACTCAATTGTGTAAACCGAAAACTCAACATTGCTATTACAAGAATTGCAAATCCTTACGGGCACCCCAATATTCTTGCAGAATTTATAGCCGGACAATTAAAGAATAGAGTTTCATTTCGCAAAGCAATGAAAAAAGCTATTGAATTAACTGAACAGGCAGGTACAAAAGGGATTCAAGTACAAATTGCAGGGCGTATCGACGGAAAAGAAATTGCACGTGTTGAATGGATCCGAGAAGGTAGAGTTCCTCTACAAACCATTCGAGCTAAAATTGATTATTGTTCCTATGCAGTTCGAACTATCTATGGGGTATTAGGCATCAAAATTTGGATATTTGTAGACGAGGAATAATAAGAACTTACTTGACTTATATTTAGTTCTATCTGGTGATAAAACAAAAAACAAAAAATGGCAAACTCTTTCATTCTTTTTCTGGTAAATAATAAAAAAAAAAAAGAACAATTCTATAAGGTTGAATAAAAATTCGATTAATCATTTGATATAATTGCTATGCTTAGTGTGTGACTCGTTGGTTTTTTTAGGGTTGGGATTCAAAAAAATGGACAGCCCATAGTACAAACTGATAACTATAGAACTAATAACCAACTCATCACTTCGTGTTATCTGGATAGAAAGAACCAGTCAAGATATGATATATAAGTCATATCATTGTAGCAACTGAAATCTTTTTTACATAAACAAACACAAAAAATCTGATTATGGGTTGTAAAGCAATATAAAGTATACAGATAAATGGAAGGGTGAGAGAAAGATAGAAAAAGAATATTAATGATATATAATTCCAATATGTAAGGTCTATGAGTCATCTCATATAAAGGGAATGTAATAAAGCATCAATACTGATTGATCCATAATTAGACAAATCCGTGCATAGAACACAAAATCAAGAGCCCCGAGCCAATAAAGACTGAGAAGGTTGACTCAAGAATAAATTTAATTGGAGGCTCCGTTGTAAAATTCAGACCTAATCATTAATCGAGAAGTGGTGGGAACGACAGAACCTGTGAATGCATAAGATTCTATTGAAAACGAATCCTAATGATTCATTGAGTAGGATGGCGGAACGAACCAGAAACCTATTCATTTATTCTGAGAGGTCATGTCATAGACTAATCTTACAACTGAATGTTGAAAGAGTAAATATTCGCCCGCGAATTTTTTTTATTTCTAAATTTGAGTCGATTCGAAATAAAAGGAAAAACAAAATAAAGATTCATTATAACGTTCTACCAAAACGACATTATCTATAAATAGAATACGTGTTAAATTATATATTAAAACACAAAAAATTTCTAATTTCTAATCGATTAGATCAAATTTCAAAGAATCCCACGATTCCATATATTATTAACCGTGTATTTTTTTTTTGTTTAATTATTTAAAATTGTTTAATTCGCGAGGAGCTGGATGAGAAGAAACTCTCGTGTCCGGTTCTGTAGTAGAGATGGATGGAATTGCTAAACAACCATCAACTATAACCCCAAAAGAACCAGATTCCGTAAACAACACAGAGGAAGAATGAAAGGAATATCTTATCGAGGTAATCGTATTTGCTTCGGTAGATATGCTCTTCAAGCGCTTGAACCCGCTTGGATCACATCTAGACAAATAGAAGCAGGGCGGCGAGCAATGACACGAAATGCACGCCGCGGTGGAAAAATATGGGTACGCATATTTCCAGACAAACCTGTTACAGTAAGACCTACAGAAACACGTATGGGTTCGGGGAAAGGATCTCCCGAATATTGGGTAGCTGTCGTTAAACCCGGTAGAATACTTTATGAAATGAGCGGAGTAGCAGAAAATATAGCTAGAAGGGCTATTTCAATAGCGGCATCTAAAATGCCTATACGAACTCAATTCATTCTTTCTGGATAGGAATGTAGAAACAAACGAAAGGGGTTTTGGGGATGAAAAAAAAACAATTGCAGGTTTCTTTTTTTGTTTTGAACAAATAATATTTCTTTTTTTTTTTTTTATTTATACCTTTGCATTGAAAAAGAAAAAACCGATAAAAAAATGATATGATTCAACCTCAAACCCATTTGAATGTAGCGGATAACAGCGGGGCCCGAGAATTGATGTGTATTCGAATCATAGGAGCTAGTAATCGACGATATGCTCATATTGGTGACATTATTGTTGCTGTAATCAAGGAAGCAGTACCAAATACACCTCTAGAAAGATCAGAAGTGGTCCGAGCTGTCATTGTACGTACTTGTAAAGAACTCAAACGCGACAACGGTATGATAATACGATATGATGACAACGCTGCGGTTGTTATTGATCAAGAAGGAAATCCAAAAGGAACCCGAATTTTCGGCGCGATCGCCCGGGAATTAAGACAGTTAAATTTCACTAAAATAGTTTCATTAGCACCTGAAGTATTATAGGGGAAGACCTTAATATAGTATTTGAATGAAATTGATTAAATTTATTTAATTTATTAGTAAATTGTTTATCTATCACGTATATATCTTTAATAATTCATAAATATAAAAAAAAAAAGAATTCATAAATATTAAAAAATTCAGAAAAAAAGAAAAAGAGCATGTTGATTATATCAAAATTCGGGGGAAACAAAAATCTTAGTTTATCATGAGTAAAGACACTATTGCTGACATAATAACCTCTATACGAAATGCTGACATGAATAAAAAAAGAACAGTTCGAATACCATCTACTAACATCACTGAAAATATTGTTAAAATCCTTTTACAAGAAGGTTTTATTGAAAACGTGAGAAAACATCAAGAAAGCAATAAATATTTTTTGGTTTTAACCCTACGACATAGAAGAAATAGGAAAGGACCATATAGAACTGTTTTAAATTTAAAACGGATCAGTCGACCCGGTCTACGAATATATTCTAACTATCAACGAATTCCTAGAATTTTAGGCGGAATGGGGGTTGTAATTCTTTCTACTTCTCGAGGTATAATGACAGACCGAAAGGCTCGACTAGAAGGAATCGGCGGAGAAGTTTTGTGTTATATATGGTAATCTTTCTAATAGCCGACACGGTCATATTTGTGAAAAAAGAGAAAGGACAAGTTTATAATATTATCCCTCTTACATTAGTTGATACTTCAAAGCGGTTTTACCTGGAATGAAACAACAAAAATGGATTCATGAGGGTTTAATTACTGAACAACTTACCGATGGTATGTATCTTCCGGATTCGTTTAGATAACAAAAAAATTATTCTGGTTTTTGTTTCGTAAAGGATTTCATGTAGTTTTATACGTATACTACCAGGAAATAGACTAAAAATTGAGGTAAGTCCTTATGATTCAACCAAAGGGCGTATAATTTAGAGACTCCAAAGCAAAGACTTGAATGATTAGGCGGTTTTTTCAATTTCAACATTCTTTCGTGAGGATACAATTCGAAATTAAAAATTTCAAGAAACTTATTTTCTTCCAATTAAGTAGATTCGGTATTAAAAAAAGGAATGACAAATATGAAAATAAGGGCCTCCGTTCGTAAAATTTGTGAAAAATGTCGATTGATCCGTAGGCGGGGACGAATTATAGTAATTTGTTCTAACCCGAGACATAAACAAAGACAAGGATAATCTTTCTAAAACAAAAAGACTCTCGAAATCTAAAGGACCCGATGTACAGATGTACAAATAAATAAATAAAATAAGTAAAAAAAAAAAAACAAAGAATAAGGATCTGTTTTGACATGAATAAGGATCTGTTTTGACATGAAATGGATATATCCATATATCTCTGACTTATATTTATGAGATGATAAAATATGGCAAAACCTATACCAAAAATTGGTTCGCGTAGAAATAGACGTATTGGTTCACGTAAGAATACACGTAGAATTCCCAAGGGAGTTATTCATGTTCAAGCAAGTTTCAACAATACCATTGTGACTGTTACAGATGTACGGGGTCGAGTAATTTCTTGGTCCTCTGCCGGGGCTTGTGGATTCAAGGGTACAAGAAGGGGTACACCATTTGCCGCTCAAACCGCAGCAGGAAATGCTATTCGGACAGTAGTGGA